AATAATAAAGCTTTTGAATAAGCATGCGTAATAAGATGAAATAAAGCAGCTTTATAGGATCCTATACCTAAAGCTAGCATCATATATCCTAATTGGGATATTGTCGAATAAGCTAAACCCTTTTTTAAATCTTGTTGAGTTATCGCAATACAAGCTCCTAACAAAGCTGTTATTGCACCTACCCAAGAAATAAAATTCATAACAAAAGGTAACATCTCGAATAAAGGAAACATTCGAGAAACTAGAAAAACTCCGGCTGCAACCATAGTCGCAGCATGAATGAGAGCAGAAATAGGAGTAGGTCCTTCCATTGCATCAGGTAACCATATGTGAAGTGGAAATTGAGCTGATTTGGCAATTGGACCTAAAAAGAGAAGAATAGCGAATGAATTGGCAAAAATATTATTAGTTGCATTATGAACAAGTAAATACAAAAATCTTTTAGATAATTCTTGAAACTCAAAACTACCTGTTATCCAATAAAAACCCAAAATACCTAGTAATAAACCAAAATCTCCTATACGATTTATTACAAAAGCTTTCTGACAAGCATTAGCTGCATCAGGTCTAGTAAACCAAAAACCAATTAATAAATAAGAACACATACCAACTAATTCCCAAAAAATATATATCTGTATTAAATTTGGACTAATAACTAATCCTAACATTGATGCAATAAAAAGACTTAAAAAACAAAAAAACCTTATATACCCTCGATCATGAAACATATAACTACTACTATAAATCATAACTACAATTCCTACTGTAGTTACTAAAATTAACATTATAGAAGTTAATGGATCAATTAAATAACCTATCTGTAAATTAACATTTCTATTAATAACCCAGGACCAAACAAATCGATGAATTGGACTACCATTAATTTGTTGCCAAAAATAATGTATCGAAATAACCATAGTTATGGTTAGAAAAAAAATACTAATAAAGGAACAAAAACGACGAATACTTTTGACCGAATTTGGAAGAAAAAATAAAACAACTCCTAATAAAAAAAAAGCTAAAAAGGGAAAGGATGGAATTAACCAAACATTTTGAAATAGAATTTCCATGATAGGTTTTTAATTTAAAACTTTATATGTTTACGAAAAAAAAAAATCAAAGTTTATTACGATAATTAACTAACTATAACTACATCGAGAGAAATTAGTGAAAATATAGAAATAAAATATAGAAATTTTTTCGTTTGAATCATTTCTAAGTTGTAAGAAAAATAACAGAAACTCTTAATTATAATAATTAAAGTATTATAATATTATTATATCTTTTCTTTTTAACCTAAAAAATATTATTATTTTTATTTATTTGAAAATAAATAAAATAATAATATTTTTTACTAAAAGTTCGTTATATTACAGTTGAAATATTCAATAAATCTTTTATTTACAATCAATGAATAAAATTATTAAAAAATTTACAATCTAAATGAATATATATGCAATAATTGAAACCGGAGGTCAACAACTCCGAGTAGAACCTGGAAGATTTTATAATATCCGTCATTTCGTTTCATTAAAACCAAATCAATTGAAACAAAATACAAAAGTCCTAATTTATCGTGTATTAATGATTCGTCAAAAATCTAATATAAAAGTTGGGCATCCCTGGTTAAAGGGTGCTATAGTTAAAGGGAGAATTCTTCATTCATGTATGGAGAAAAAAATTATGATTTACAAAATGATCCCTAAAAAAAAGACACGGCAAAAATTGGGGTATCGACAAAAATCCATCCGATTTCTAGTTGATTCAATTTCTTTAAATGGAGAGGAAATTTTTGAGTAATGAGAAAAAAAATGACTAAATGAAGAGCCTTTTTTGTTCATAATTCAAAAAGTTTTATATTTTTTCATATTCAAGAAAAAAGAAAAGACAAAATTTTCATTTAATTTTTCTAATAAAGTGAGATATTCTTTACTATGGCAGTTCCAAAAAAACGTACTTCAAAATCTAAAACGAAAATTCGTCGAAATTTATGGAAAGAAAAAGCTAAAGAAAAATCCTTAAAAGCTATGTCTTTGGCCAAATCAATTTTAACAAATCGTTCCAAAAGTTTTTATTATGAAATAAAAACTAAATAAGCCAAGCCCATTCAGCATAACTTCTTTTAACTAATGAAAAAAACTTTCTAGCTATGTTTTTTTTAATTCCTAACAAATAAAAAAATTTCACATGAAAATTCAATTGGTATTTTTGTTTTCTGTTATCCTATATTTTGGTAATTTCTTATTTCTTCTCTGCTAATAATAATGTTATATATCATTCAATAACATTACAAAAAAGCTAAAAACATTGACTTACTATTTTGCATTTTTAACTATTAATAAAAAAATTATAATGTAGGTTTTAGTAAAATAGGAATGTTTATAAATAAAATTTGACTCTTTCATTTTTCTTGTCATTTTTTATTTCAACTTTTATGAAAAAGAAAATTTTGATGATTATATTTAGTCAGTCTTTATTATGGATGACTATATATAATCATATTATTTTGTTTTTTAAAAGACAAAAAATCATTTTTGTTTTTTATTTTAGACATTTAAAAAATTCTATCTAATATGTTATATAGTTCTTGTTTTTTATTAAACCTATATAACCAAATGAAGTAAAATTGAAGGCAAAATTTTAAACAATATTATTAAAAATTTTGCCTTAACTAAATAATTTATTTTTTATTTAAGATTTTTAATATAGTTAGAAATAGTAATATATGTCATATTAAATGAAAAAATGAACTGAATATTTTACTGGTTATAATTTTTCGGAGTAGTGGGATTTGAACCCACGATTTCCATCACCCCAAGATGGTACACTACCAAACTGTGCTATACTCCGTTTAGTACTCAATATATTTTATAAAAAAAGATTGCTTACTCGTAGTCCATTTGGTAATATTAATTAAATATAGCCGCTATGGTGAAAATGGTAGACACGTTGCTCTTAGGAAGCAATGCAAATGCATCTCGGTTCGAATCCGAGTAGCGGCACATAATTTACTTTATAATAGATAGTTTTTTATACTATAAAATAGTATAAATAAATTGTCCAAATATCTTTTTACTTTTTTATTATTTTTTTATAATAAAAATTATAAGGTATTTTAGTTAGTTGACTTCAATTTATACAATTTAAAAAAACTTTTGAAATTTTAATGACAACATTTTCAATTTTGGAACAAGTATTGGTTCATATATCTTTTTTTCTTCTCTTTTTAGTTACTCTTATTTATTGGGGTAAATTTATATATATAGATAATGAAACATTACATATTTCAGGAAAAATTAGCATGGTAATTGCTTTTCTATTTATAAGTATATTTCTTTCAATTCGTTGGATTCTTTCGAAACATTTTCCTTTAAGTAATTTATATGAATCATCAATGTTTCTTTCGTGGAGTTTAACCGTAATTCATTTAAGTTTAGAAAATAAAAGTAACAATAATTGGTTAGGTATAATAACAGCTCCAAGTGCAATGTTGACTCATGGATTTGCTACTTTGGGTCTTCCACAAGACATGCAACAGTCGATTCCTCTTGTTCCCGCTTTACAATCTCATTGGTTAATTATGCATGTAACTACAATGATATTAAGTTATTCTGCACTTTTATGTGGATCTTTATTAGCTATAACTTTATTAATAGTTGCTGCAACAAAAAATAAAAAATTTAAATTGTTAAAATATAACACGAATTCTTTCTTTTATTATTTATTGGCCAAGGATTATAACAAAATAATGAGTAGTAAAACTTATTATGAATCACAGAATAGTTTATGGTTTATTAATTTTCGTAAATGGCAATTAATTAACGAATTAGATAATTATAGTTATAGAATTATCAGTTTAGGCTTTCCTTTTCTAACGGTAGGTATTTTATCTGGGGCTGTCTGGGCTAATGAAGCTTGGGGTTCTTATTGGAATTGGGATCCAAAAGAAACTTGGTCTTTAATTACTTGGTTAATTTTTGCTACTTATTTACATACGCGAATACTTAACGGTTGGCGGATAAAACAATCAGCTATTGTAGCTTCTTTAGGTTTTTTCATCATTTGGATTTGTTATTTAGGAGTTAATTTATTAGGAAAAGGGTTGCATAGCTATGGGTGGTTGTTACAAAATTCATAATTATGATTGATCTATATATTGATATCTATAAATATAGATATCTAGTATTTAATATTATTAGTAATAAAATATTAATAATATTAAATACTAGATAATGAAATATATTATCTGAAAATCACTAAATTTTATTCAAATTTTTTTAATATTATTAAATTTATACTTTTTGACACGAAATAATAATAAATGAGTTTTATCTAGCAAGTAAATTAAATATGATAGAAAGAAATAAATTAAATTTACAGAAAACTTTGCAATAACACAGAATCTGTTTTACTATTCCAAATAGATAAAACAAAATCGGGATAAATACCAATACATGCAACGGGAATAAATAAACAAATTGAAATAAAAACTTCTCGTGGTCCCGCATCTTTTAAAATTAAAATATTGGAAAATCTATATCCATAAAACATTTGACGCAACATAGACAATAAATAGATAGGAGTTAGAATTATCCCAATAGATTGAATTATAACGATAATCAATTTAAAAACAAACGAGTAATTTGGATTATTTACTATTCCTAAAAAAATCATCAATTCTGCTACAAACCCACTCGTACCAGGTAATGCTAAAGAAGCAAGTGAAAAAACAGTAAATAAAACAAAAACTTTTGGCATTAAAAAAGCAATCCCACCCATATTATCAAGAAAAAGAGTACGTGTTCGGTCATAACTTATTCCTGATAAGAAAAAAAGTGAAGCGCCAATTAAACCATGAGAAATCATTTGTAAAATAGCCCCATTAAGCCCTATATTTGTTATGGATCCAATTCCAATAAGTATAAAACCCATATGAGATATAGAAGAATAAGCAATTCGTCTTTTTAGATTTCGTTGACTTAAAGAAACCAGAGCTGCATAAATAATTTGTATTGCTCCGATACTAACTAACCAAGGAGAAAATAAAGAATGAGCGTGTGGTAATAACTCCATATTAATTCTAACAAGTCCATAACCTCCCATTTTTAAAAGTATTCCTGCTAAAAGCATACATGTACTATAATGTGCTTCACCATGAGTATCAGGCAACCAAGTATGAAACGGAAAAATTGGTAATTTAACAGCATATGCTAATAAAAAACTCGAATATATTATAATTTCCAGTTCCAAAGGATAAGTTTTACCGATTAAGGTTTGAAAATTAAAAGTTAATATATCAGATTGATAAAAAGCCATAATTAATGCTCCTATCAAAATAAAAATAGAACCACCTGCAGTATACAAAATAAATTTTGTAGCCGCGTATAAGCGGCGTTTTCCTCCCCAGATAATTAATAACAAATAAACCGGAAGTAATTCTAATTCCCACATAAAAAAAAAAAGTAAAATATCTTGAGAAACAAATAAACCTATTTGACCACTATACATCGCTAACATTAAAATATAAAATAATTTCGAATTTTGTCTAATAGGCCAAGCAGCTAGAGTAGCCAAAGTAGTTACAAATCCTGTTAACAAAATAAGTCCCATAGAAAATCCATCAATACCTAATCTCCAATGAAAACTCATAAAGTTGATCCAATCATAATCTTCTTGTAATTGAATAAAATGATTACTAAATTCATAATTGTAGCAAAAAATATAAGTGATTAGAAGCAATTCTAAAAGACAAATCCCTAAACTATACCATCGAATAATTCGATTACCTTGAAAAGAGAGAAAAGGAATAAGCAAACCCGCAAAAAGAGGAAAAAGAACAATTATAGTTAGCCAAGGAGGGTTATTCATAGTAAAATTAGAAAAAATTTTCATAAGTAAGAACCTATTAAAAAAATAAGTTCTTACTACAAAAAAATACAAAATATTTTATTTCATATCATAAAAAATTAATTAATATGGAAGACCCATACTACGAGTAGTTTCAGATCCCAAATAAACACGTACACTTAAAAAATCTGTTGGACATGCAGATTCGCATCTTTTACAACCTACACAATCTTCTGTTCTTGGAGCGGATGCTATTTGATTCGCTTTACATCCATCCCAAGGTACCATTTCCAATACATCTGTTGGACAAGCTCTTACACATTGAGTACAACCAATACATGTATCATAAATTTTGACGGAATGTGCCATTGTATTTATTAACTCCTAATTGGAATATAAATAACCTTAAATTAAATAAAAACAAAATAGAATACTTTTTCTACGTGGAATTATTACCATTTTAACAAATCAAATTGATCAATACGAGTTGATTTTCTATTACGATAAATAGTTAAAATAATACCTAATCCAATTGTAGCTTCAGCCGCTGCGGTTGATATTACGAAAATAGAAAAAATTTCTCCTTTTATTTTTAATTTATCGAAAAAACTAGAAAAAGTTACTAAATTTATATTAACTGCATTAAGAACTAATTCTAAACACATAAGTGCTCTAACAAGATTCCTACTTGTGATCAATCCAAAAAGACCAACGCAAAAGATCAAAGCACCTAAATTCAGAATATATTCAAGCATCTAAATCCTCGTAATTTTTATTTTTACTATGGAAATAACAATTTGGAAACTTTTTCACTACTTCAAAATTAAAAAATTTATTCTTCCAAATCGATTATTTTTTCTTCACGAGCTAGTACAATAGCGCCCATTAACGCCACCAAAAGAATCATTGACATAAGTTCAAATGGAATAATAAAATCAGTTAACAATTCCGATCCAATACGTCGAATATTCTCTGTTGGAAAAAACTCTCTATCTTTTGATTGTGCAAATAATACGATTTCAAACCATGATGTTTTTGAAATCGTATTATTTAGTAACAAAAAAATACTACTACAAACAACTGAGGTAATAACATCTCCTATAGTCCAAAAGAAAAAAAAATTTTTTTGTTTTTTTTTCTTTATTAACATTACGGCAAATATAATTAAAATGTTTATAGCTCCTACATAAATTAAAATTTGTGCAGCCGCAATGAAATCAGAATCCAATAAAAAATATAAGAGAGATATGCAAGCAAAAACAAATCCCAATAAAAAAGCCGAAGAAATCATATCGGTAAGTAAAACAACACCTAGACTTCCTAGTGTAAGACCCAAATTGAGAAAAAAAAAAAAGTTTCAAAAAAAAATTCGGATAGTTTCATATGTATAACAAAAATAAAATCAAAAAATATTCAATTTAAATTTCATACAATATTCTGAGCTATAAAAAATTCGATGATTTTTTATTTAAAATTTAACGATTTAAATAAAAAAATTAGTGATATTTCTTGAAATAAAGTGTCCTTCCATAGTTTTTTTAGATAACCATGTTAAATTTGAAAGAGTTCTTGTCGTAGAATCATTAATTACTGATATGGGTAAACGTCCCAACGCTATTTGGTCATAGTTTAATTCATGACGATCATAAGTTGAGAATTCATATTCTTCAGTCATTGATAAGCAATTCGTAGGGCAATATTCGACACAATTGCCACAAAATATACAAATTCCAAAATCGATGCTATAACTTTTTAGTTGTTTCTTTCTCATAGTTTTTCTTAATTCCCAATCAATAACAGGTAAGTTTATTGGACAAACACGTACACATACTTCACAAGCAATGCATTTGTCAAATTCAAAGTGAATACGTCCTCGAAAACGTTCAGATGGTATCAATTTTTCATAAGGATATTGAATAGTTATTGGTAAACGATTCATATGATCTATTGTAACTATAAAACCTTGACCAATATATCTTGCAGCTTGTATAGCTTGTTTACTATAGTTTTTAAACCCATTAAGTGAAGAAAACATGTTGAAAAATCCTTATCTTTAAAAAATTTTGCTATTTTTTCCCTCGTTAACGTATCTTTAATGTTAAAATTTAATAAGACATAGTTAATTTTTTCAAAATAAAATAACTTGAAAAGACGCTGTTAATAGTAAATTACCTAAAGCAATTGGTAACAAAAATTTCCAACCAAGATTTAACAATTGATCTATTCTTATTCTAGGTAGGGTCCATCTGGTCATTATAGAAATAAATAAAAAAAAATAAGCTTTAGTAATTATAATAATCATTTCTAGTATTGTCTTAGTAACTTGAAAAAAAATTTCATTAGTAAAAATATTCCATCTTAAAAACTCAAAATTTGAAAGAAATGGGATGGGAAAATTCCAACCTCCTAAATAAAGAACTGTTATAAAAAGTGAAGAAACTAATAAATTCAAATAAGAAGCCAGATAAAATAATGCGAATTTAATACCTGAATATTCAGTTTGATAACCCGCAATTAGTTCTTCTTCTGCTTCTGGTAGATCAAAAGGTAATCTTTCACATTCTGCTAAAGAAGCAATAAAAAAAACTATAAAACCAATAGGTTGACGCCACAAATTCCAACTCCAAAATCCATATTTAGACTGTGCTTCAACTATATCTACTGTACTTAAACTGTTTGATAATTTTAGTCGATCTCAATATTACTATTAATATCTCTATTTCAAAACCGTACATGAAATTTTTCATTTCATACGGCTCCTCGGTGGTTATAAAAAAATTATTGATATTTTTTGCCAACGAGATTCTGTCTGCTATCTTTTACGAATATGCTTTGGAATCTATCTCGATTTTTACAGTTTCTTGCTAGCGCTAACTCAAAATTTCGGAAGAATTTTATTCTATATGAAGTATTTCAATTTATTTTCCTATTATATGAGAACTGCAAAGATATTTCTTCGTTCCGAATAATCATTTTTGTAGTGAATAGAAAAATACGCTTAAGCAGAATTTTAAGAAAGTACTGCTAATACATCTCTACTAATGCAAAAGTCCTTATAATTTTTTATATAGATATACATTTTTTTGTTTATATATATTATCACACTGACTTTTATGCTTTTTAATTTTTGACTCCTTTCACTTTTGCTTAATCAATTTTATTGATTTTTTTATTTCCTGCTATCAGACATGGATTGCTAATCTTTTACTTGGAAATTTCAAATTTTTTTAATTATATAAAGATTTCACTCTCGTACAAAGAGGATGGGATTTAATTTATTTACTATAGAATAAAAAATCTATTGTTTAATTTCACCCATATGATTATTCAGTTTTAATGAAAGATTGAAAAAATAAATTGATAATTTTTCTCAAAAAAATTTGGTTTTTACACGAATCACACATAGAGCTATCGATAAAACACTTAAAGCTAAAGGAATTTCATAACTAATAGATTGAGCAGCCGCCCGTAAACCACCTAGAAAAGAATATTTATTATTCGACGCATATCCAGCCATAAGAAGTCCTAGAGGAACAATACTTGAAATGGTAATCCAAAAAAAAACCCCTATATTTAAATTTGCTAAAATAAGGTTATTTCCAAAAGGAATTACTATGTAACTCAAGAAAACTGGCACAATAACTAACACAGGTCCAATAGTAAATAAACTAAAAGAATATTTGTAGGAGGAAGGAATAATATCTTCTTTAAAAAGAAGTTTTACACCATCTGCTAAAGCTTGAACAATGCCTAAAGGGCCAGCATATTCAGGTCCTATACGTTGTTGTATTGCTGCAGCTATTTTTCTTTCAAGCCATACAATAACTAAAACTCCCATAGTAATTCCTAATAGAAGAGTAATAATAGAAATTAAAATTTTTATGGGATATAAAAATTCTTTAGAAAATTTGAATATGGAAAAAATTTCGACAATTTGTTTATCTAAATTTATATTTGAGATCATTCTAACGATCAACCTCTCCCATAATGATATCTATACTACCTAAAATTGTCATAATATCTGCCAATTTCATTCCTCTAACTAATTGTGGAAGAATTTGTAAATTTATAAAACCCGGCGGTCGAATTTTTAATCTCCAAGGAAATATACTATCATTTCCTATCAGAAAAATTCCCAGTTCTCCTTTAGGAGCTTCTATTCGTACATATTGTTCCTGTTTAGGTAATTTCAAAGTTGGAGAAGGTTTTTTACTAATAAATTGATATTCAAAAGAATTCCATTCAATATTTTTTTGTTTATTTAATTTTCGAGCTTCTAAGTTTTCATAAGGTCCTCCAGGAATTGCTTTCAAAGCTTGTTGAATTATTTTTGTAGATTCTTTCATTTCTCCAATCCTTACTAAATAACGAGCAAGTGAATCTCCTTCTTTTTGCCATTGAATCTGCCAATCCAATTCATCATAACACTCATAATGATCCACTTTTCGAAGATCCCATTGAATTCCCGAAGCTCTGAGTATAGGTCCAGATAAACCCCAATTAATGGCTTCGTTTTTCTTAATAACACCTATACCTTCTACTCGTTCTAAAAAAATTGGATTATTTGTTATAAGCTTTTCATATTCTTTAATTTTCGGTAAAAAATAGTCACAAAAATCTAAACATTTATCTATCCATCCATAGGGTAAATCTACAGCAACTCCACCAATACGAAAATAATTATGCATCATTCGCATACCAGTAGCAGCTTCAAATAAATCGTATATCATTTCCCTTTCCCTAAAAATATAAAAAAAAGGAGTTTGTGCACCAATATCAGCCATAAAAGGACCAAGCCATAATAAATGAGATGCAATACGACTTAGTTCTAACATAATTATTCTTATATAACTTGCTCTTTTAGGTACTTGAATATTAGTTAATTTCTCGGGTCCGTTAACTGTAATAGCTTCTGTAAACATTGTAGCTAAATAATCCCATCGTGTTACGTAAGGAAGATATTGTATAACTGTTCGATTCTCAGCAATTTTTTCCATTCCTCTATGTAAATAACCCAAGACGGGTTCACAGTCAGCAACATTCTCTCCTTCAAGTGTTATAATTAGTCGTAAAACGCCATGCATTGATGGATGATGAGGACCCATACTTATAATCATTGGTTTTTTTTTCCCAGTAAGTATCATAATATCTTACTCTTCCTTTTATTTAGTTAAATTGTTCAGTTGTTCACTTGTATTACTATTTAATTTTGTTTTAATCTACGTATTTTTAATTGATTAGTTAAAATTTGATAACTTTTGAGGTTCGTTTTCAATAAAAAAATTAAAAGACGTTTACGTTTACCCAAGATTTTCCATAAACCCCTTTGAGATGAATAATCTTTACTATGTATTTTTAAATGAGATGTAAGTTTTATAATTCGATTCGTTAAAAAAAAGATTTGAGATTCCGTGGATCCTTGCTTTTTTTTAGAAATAGAAAAAAAATAAATTAATAAATTTATAGGCATAAATTTTTCTCCTGAAAGATATGGAAAAAAAAGTCATGGTTGAAATTTTTTACGATATTTAATAAAAAATGTATATAATAGTGCAATAAAATATTGCTATTGTCTTCATGCGGTTTTGTTATATAGTATTTTTTTTTTTAAGAAATTAAATTATATAACAAGTTAGAATTTTTATATTAGAGGATATATACGTAATCTTAGCAGAGAAAACCGGCTACCATTCATTGTACTAAACCAAAATCTATTTATACAAGCTAGATCTTCGAATCGATAACTAGACCAAATAAAATTTTTAATTAATTTATTTTTACTCGTTTCATTTTTTTTATTTTGTTTTTTTATACCTTTGCGTATATTAACAATTGATTTTACATTAACGCCTTCTTGCAAATACAAAGAATTCAATATTCGAAACTGTCGACGATATTTTAGAAGTAGAATATCTTCTAAATTAAACAAATTAAAAAAATTTAAGTCTTTTTTTTGTTTATTTTTAGAAAAACTTAGCAAATATTTATCAAAATTTTCTGAATTGGACACTTTTTGTAATCGTTTTCTAAAAATTGAATATGTACTTATCAATTTATATATCAAAATTTGATCATTCATAAATCGAGCTAGGCGATGTTCTGAATTAATGGTTAATCCATTTAGAGTATTATTTCTACGAAAAAAAAAACGGAACGAATAGAAATCCTCTCTCATTTTTTCTGAAAAAGATATTATTGTTTCTTCATTCTGTATAAAAGTCATAAGAGATGCTATATTACCCAATTTTCCAAATTTTTTTTCTGAATTTTTGGATTTCCACCTCCACTGACGTGTAGATTGATTAAGTTCTTTTTCTCGAAGTAAATCTTTATTTCGAAGTATTTCTTGATGTCTACTTAATATTTTTTCGAATTTATATACATTTTTTTTTTCTATTAATTCTGGGATAAACCATAACAAGAGATTATATTTGAAAAATTTATTTCTTTCACTTACAGATAAATATGGAAAATTCCTTTTTTTAGAAATAGAATATATGCCGTATGTTTTATTACTATTTTTAAATACATCTTTCTCCAATTTTGAAAATTTTCTAACTAAAATTTTTTTTTTTAAATCAAAAAAACTATAAGCTGAAAAGATGGTTTCAACTAATTTATTACGTTTTTTAATAAATTTTAACGAAAAATTGAAAAAATATATAGAAAATTTTCTTTCTTGTTGATAAGTACTAAACTTTTTGTTCTCTTCGGTACTATAAAATTTAATTTTTTCTATTTGCCAATGTTTAGTAACTCTAAAGCGCCATTGTTCGGGTTTAATTTTATACCATATATTTAAAGGTAAATTGTATCGATTAATACACTTTAACCATTGTGTCCAATTTTTTTCTCGAAAATTTAATAATTCTAGATGATTTGCAATTGCATGTTCATGTAAAAAAACTTTGAAATTATTCTTAATCAAAAGATGAGACATCCAATGTTTTAATAAATATTTTAAATAAAACTTATTGTTTGTTTTCATTCCCCATATTCTTCTAAGTACATATGCTTGAGACATTAAGATCATTATTTAATTCGAATTGATTTGGGTTTTTATTTTTATTTCATTATTAACAATATTAACAATTGAATTTTTATTTCTACTTTAATTAGTAAAAAAATATAGAATTGATTCTTTTATAATTTCTATATTTATTTTCGAATCGATTATCATTCTTTGAATATTTATCTTTAAGATAAAAAACCAGTTTTTTAACAATTCAATATTTTTTGTACAAAATTGAATAATTATCTGTTTTAACTTAATCAATTCTTTATATAGTCTGTTTCTTGTTTCGATTTTACTACTAGAAAATTGAAATTTATCTCGATTTTTCTTCAAATAAACTTTTCCTTCATTTATAGATTTTTTTTTCGTAACTAAATCTTCTAATTTTTTTTTATAAAGTAACGTTTCATTTTCAAACTTTTTTGATATATTTACTATGGGATTATAATTATTTGTAGTCTTTTTATTTTTATTATTTATAAAAATTTCTGTATATTTTTCTTGTGAATCCAATTTATATGAAGTTGATTTGATAGAATTATCAATTTCAATATAATTTTTTTTTAGATTCATAATAGTCAAAGGTATTGTGAATAAATCTTTTTCTCTAATTTGATTGAAAATTTTGAGAAATATATTTTTTCTCCATGTGTTTTTTAATTTTTTTTTTATTGGTTTCCAAAACGAGGGATGTTTTTTGATATTACCAAACGGTAAATCAGTTAAAAAACCCCAAGCTGTTAAGTAACAATAACGAAATAATCTTTTTCCTCTATTTTCACTTTGAATTTTACAATTATACCAAGGTTTCAAATAAAAAGGATATATGATCTTTATCTGAAGACCATCTCTTAGCCATTGTTCTGGTAATTCCTCTTTTGAAACTTCAGTACCATCATAAGTACATTTTATATGAATTTCTTTATTCCATTGATACCAATCTTCGTTCCATTCTGGATTTTGAAACAATAAGAAACGACTAACGTTTTTTAATATTATTAAGAAAGGTAGTGCTATATATTTTCTAAAATGTGATTGTATAATAAGTAACCAACTTCTTCCCCATTGAGCCAACGGAAAATCCCATCTATTTGCTATTGCAAGACGATCTGATCGTGTTTTTTCAAAAAATGAAGTTCTTTTTTTGAAAAAAGTTTCATTTTTTTTTTTTAAGATATTTTTAAATGTTAATTCTGATTCAAAAAAAGGTCGTTCGTTAAAAGAAATATATTTTTCACAAATTCGTAAAAAAAATGGAGAATTTATTCCAAGTTGAAAAACTTTCCAAATCAAAGTTTTACGTCTTCGAGCACGCATTGAACCTTTAACTAATTTTCGACGAAAATCAGATTGTTGTGAAAAACGTCTGACAATTTTTTTTCTTCTATCTTTACCTTTTATTAAATATCCTAAATTTTTGACTTTTCTCTGACGAATATCAGTAACTCCAATAGCTATAACATCAAATTTGTCATTTTTTGAATCAGCGGTCCATCGCGGTAATTCTTTTTCCATTTCATGAAACATCAATTTTTTATCAATTCCAAATATTGTTGCTAAAGAAAAAGAAATATTTCGTACAGGAGTTATGTTGCCTAAAAAGAAATTTTTCCAATAATTTTTTAATGTATTCCATTTCTCTATTTGCAAATAACGGAAATATAAGTTTTTTTGGGGAGAAGATAAATTCAAAATTAGCTCCCAATTAAGATTTGATTTTCTATTCATTTTTTTGTGCATATTTCCAATTGAAACATTATTTTTCACATGCGAATTTTTTTCTTTTTCCATCTCATAAAATTTGACTTCTTTTGAATTTATATCATAATTTTCTTTTTTAGAATTATTATTACTATTGATAAGTAATGCTAAGATACGACGAGCATCTCGAGGTAATGGTTCCCAGGGTAATACAAAGTTTTTATATTCTAATTGTTTACATTGATTTGAAATCCAATTTTTAAGTCTGTTGTTTTTTTTTATCAAAAAGCGATGTTTTTGTGTCCTTTTGGATTTATCATACTTACCTGTAAAAAACCATGGTGATTTCGATATTATCATTGCTTCGTTGCTTTGTCGTATTAATAAAGGATCATAAAATCTATTAAATATTTTTCCTTTAAAATTAACTAATCCCGTCTCTTTTTCCATAATCTCAATCATACTAAATCCACTATCCAATAATGCAATTCCTTCTTTAAATTGTTTATATATATATTTTTTTTTCTTTTTCCTAGCAATAATCCATTCTTTGAAAAATTTGCTATACGATAAAAACTCTAAATGAGTCAAATATTTATCAAAATTTTTTTCAAAGAGTGCTACACTAGGTAAGTATGTAAAAGATAATTTTGGTATCCCATCACTTAAACACGAATTGAAAAAATATTGAGAAACTCTTCCTTTCAAAAGACTCTGGGTACTAAATCTACTATTTTCTATATATCGTAATGGTCTTTTCCATTGACGATAATCAAAAAAAAGACCAGGCCATGATTTTTGTATAAATCGTGATTTCTCCTGTTTAGATGATTTAAGTTGCAAATTTTGAATTATTTTTTTCGTAATAAAAGGAACTGGAATTCGACCTAAATGTAATAACGAAAAAGCTAATATAAAAATACTAAAAATTCGATGAATTAGACGTTTTACTAAAAGATAAAGTATAGGTGAATCAGATTCTATACGGTGTAACAATGCTTTGCTTGAATTAATAAAAAAATATTGGCCGTATAACCAACCAAAAATTGTACTTACTATAAATAATATATGATTACTATAACGAAAAAAGAAAATATTTAAAAGTCTTGTTAATAAAGAACTAGGTAAAAGAATAGGATTAAATAACTGAAAAATCATACTATCAAAGAATATTTTATAAATTCGAATATCCCTATATGATGTTATTGGCCTTAATGATTGAAAATTTAAAAGATCTTTGATTTTGTACCAGCTGATAAATATATAAGATAAAATGAGCAAACTTAGTATATGGGGTTTTAATAATATAACATACAAAGGTGAATAATAAATCGATAAATATATTATTAATTGTCCTGTGATTAAACCACTAAAAGAAACTGTACCACTAATTCTTCCTTCTAGTAAAAAAGCTCTCATAGATAAAAGTTGAGAAGGACTAATAGGCAAAGTAGTAAGAAATCCGTAATATAATCCAAATAGAATAAGTGTACTCGAAAAATTTATCTGTGAGAATATTGAAATCCATAAAATTGAAAATAATGAGGGAATGCTTGTTATCATAATAAAAAACTTTCCTTAATAAGGTAGAATTAGAATAGAATAAAATCTATTTCCCTTTATAAACAATAAGGAAAGGTTATTAAATTAATACAGCATAAACACATGAAAAAATAACCTTTCCTTATTGTTTATCCTTTTTTAACCAAATTTGTCCAACCCAAATTTTCTAAATTATTATTACGCCGTAAAGGTCGTGTAATAAGCTCAAGAACATCCTTTGCATTTGCAAATCCATGAATTTGAGCAAAAGTAAATTCAACAGACCATTTTGTATTAATCCCTCTCGCTTCAAGTGGATTGGCATGAGCCATTCCAGTTATTGCTAAATCAGGTTGTAATTCACGCATACGTTGTATTTGATTATAATTGTCAGGTTTTTCTACAATTCGAGGCATTGGTATACACATTTTTTTACATGTAGCTTGTAAAAGTGTTAATTCTGCAGCTTGATATCTTTTATCCATATATGGAATACCAATTTCATAAACAATCATTCCACATCGAATTAGAAATCTTGCTAAGGATATTTCTAAAAGATTATCCCCCATGAAAAAAACAGACTTTCCACGCACTAAATCTAAATAATTTTTTAAATTTTCCCAAATTTTTTGTTCTTTTTGTTCTAAACCTTGTGTTTGAAGACCGAAAACATAACAAATTTCTTCAATCCAAGCACGTGTTCCGTCGGGACCGATAGGAAACGGTGCTCCAATTAATTTACATTTTCGACGTCGCATTAAAGTTGTCGCTGTTCTACTTAAAAAAGGATTAACACCACAGACATAAACTTGATTACTTAAAACTGGTAAATCTATATATCGTTGCGCAGGTAGCCAACCTGAAACATTAATAGATTGATGCTTTAATTCTAAGCTAAGTTGAGAAGCTACCATTGAGGGTAAAGAACCAAAAAGAACCAAAGGAATTTTATTTACCGAATTTTTTATGGATATATCAATTTTTTCTCCTGTTTCAATAAAAGAAGATAAAGTTTTTTTAGACTTATTTTCTTTTATTTTTTGTTTATTTGTTATCAAATTTTCTTGATTGGGGCAACGATGTACCATAGCAGCTAATACAGTATCTTCTCCTTGAGTAAATGCATAATCTAACCCATTTGCTCTTGCCACTACAATTGGAATTTCAATCTCAATTTCCAGTTTAGGGGCCATACCTTCTAAATCCATTTTAATTATTTCTGTTGTACAAGTACCAATCCATATAATTACACTAGGATTTCTGTCTTTTTTTATTTGAAGACATAATCGTTTTAGTTCTTGATAATCATTTAATTGAGCCGAAATATCTCCTTCTTCTAGTTCTGCCATAGCATAACGAGGTTCAGCAAAAATCATAACTCCAAGAGCATTTTGT